AACCGATACAAGACCAGAATATTAAGAGGACTCTTCCGACTAGATAAAAAATCTATAATTGTCAGCAAAGTTGTTTCTTTATTTGTTACTTAATTGAAAATTTAGAAAATAATTTTTTGATATTTATCATATTATTATATCATTTCATTCATTCAATTTATTCAAGTCCAAAAATTGTTCTTTTTTATACATAGGTCGTCGATTCGGCATTGGATAATAAAGTGGCAAGGTGCCTTTTCTTTATTCTCCTAAATGGTTCAAATCATTTTTTTTATCGATATGAGTGTTCTATATCGTAAAAATTACCAACTATTCCTTTTTAAACCATCTTGACTTGATACTAATGTATAGTGGTAGAAAGAGTACCATGTTGTGCCTGGACTTCAAACAGTTTAGCTTTAACCATGTTAGTAGTCTCACATTATTGGTTGATAGAGAATCAAAGTTGACTTACCAATGAATAACGAAATGCTGTGGTTCTTACATATAATTTATGAATTGACTCAGAAGAAATTCGTTGAGATTATGCACTTTTTTTTGATTTATCTCATCCTAATCCTATACATATATTATATGTAATAAATAAAGTGCAGCCGGTTGGATCCAACCTATTTTTGAAATATACAACTCGCACACACTCCCTTTCCAAAAAAAATCAATACACCAAGCACTATACTTAGATTTATTGGATTTGTTGCTAAAATATCGGTATTAAACCCGAAACTCCCGGCAGATGGCCAGCGGCCTAAGGAAACGAAAGAATCGGTTACATTTTTCATATGCTCCCCCTTTATAGATTTATAGATAGGACTAACAAAGAACAGAGTTCTTTTTGTATCACTTGGCTCACCCCTTTTTTTGATAGATTTCTTTTTTTTTTTTTTGATAAGTTTCCGATAAGATATTTATTAAGTTACTAGGTATCGTGTCAATTGTAAAATATTTCCTTTGTTCAAACACTTCCTAAAAGAAAAGTGAAAATCCCATTGTATTAAACTAAAGACGGGAAGGAAGAAAGCGAACGAATCCACTAATTCCTCATCCTCAAATCAGTCCTTCCCGGGGTATTGTCGCAACAAATACATAATTGTAGAAGTAAAGTATTGACATAATTCACAAAAACAAACAGCAACGAATTGAATTAATAAAATAAGAAAATAAAATAAGAAAAAAGTACGTTACATACTTTTTTTTACATTTTCTATAATTAAATTAAACAAAAGGATTTGCAAATAAAAGCGCTAATGCCACAACCAGTCCATAAATTGTTAAAGCTTCCATAAAAGCTAGACTAAGCAATAAAGTGCCTCGTATTTTTCCTTCTGCTTCTGGTTGTCTCGCAATACCTTCTACGGCTTGGCCTGCAGCAGTACCTTGACCAACTCCAGGTCCAATAGAAGCAAGCCCTACGGCCAATCCAGCAGCAATAACAGAAGCGGCAGAAATCAGTGGATTCATGATGATAGGTCCCTCGCACAAAAAAAAAAATGGTTAATGATACAATCAACCAATGAATTATTATTTATTTGATCACTAAAATCTATCGAGTCGAAGCAACTAAAACTTCGAAAAAAAAGAAATATAAAAATGAAAATAGAAGTATAAAGTATATTAAAAAAATATATATATATATATATATATAATATATATAAATAAATATAAAATAAATAATGAAAATATATTATATTCTAATATATTATATAATTTTAGAATTTAATTAAAAAAAAATAATTAAAAATAATAAATAAAATAAAAATTCAATGACAATAAAATAACAATAAATAGAAAATATATAAAAATAGAAAATATAGAAATGATAAAAAATAATGAATATAGATAGAGATAACCCCGATATAGCTAGTATATATCTAATATCACATATACATTTGTTTCTTTCATAACGTAAACCGACTTTTATATTGAATCGGATTCTAGAAGAATTTTTCGAAAGAAATACAGGGACTGTGGACTTATAGACATTCCATATATCTAGTGTGACCTCCTAACCCTATCATTTTGTAATATTATCTATCTTTTTTCCTACAACTCTAGTCGTATATGTATATATATGTATTTGTTTCTATCTATTATGTTCCCCAACCAAAAACCCAGTAAATTGTCTTGAACCGTGCATTGCCTTCATTGAAATAAGTTCAAAAAAAAGACTATTTCAAAAACTAATCAATGATGACCTTCCATGGATTCCCCTATATAAGCCGCGGCTAAAGTTGCAAAAATAAGAGCTTGAATACCGCTTGTAAATAATCCAAGAAACATGACAGGTATAGGAACTACTAAAGGTACTAAAGACACAAGAACAACAACTACTAATTCATCCGCCAATATATTCCCGAAAAGACGAAAACTAAGGGATAAGGGTTTTGTGAAATCTTCTAGGATATTAATTGGTAAAAGTATTGGAGTTGGTTGAACGTATTTTCCGAAATAACCCAATCCCTTTTTTGTAATACCCGCATAAAAATATGCCACTGACGTAAGTAAAGCTAAAGCAACAGTAGTATTTATATCATTCGTAGGGGCGGCTAACTCCCCATGAGGTAACTGTATGATTTTCCAAGGTAAAAGGGCACCTGACCAATTAGAAACAAAAATAAATAGGAACATAGTTCCAATAAAGGGAACCCAAGGACCATATTCTTCTCCAATCTGAGTTTTGCTCAAGTCCCGAATAAATTCAAGGACATATTCGAAGAAATTCTGACCGTCACTCGGAATGGTTTGTGGATTCCGAACAGCTAGGATGACTGAACCTAATAAGATAGCAATTACGACCCAAGAAGTGATAAGTACTTGGGCATGAATTTGTAAACCTCCTATTTGCCAATATAAATGTTGGCCTACTTCTACACCTGATATATCGTATAACCCTTTGAGTGTTTTAATGGAACATGGTATAACATTCATATTGCCCTCTGACAGAAATCAACCTTCAAAAAAAAAAAAAGAATTATTTTGATTCAACCATCTCTTTCTCAATTCATCTACTTTTACTTTACATCATTAATCATATATTTAGGATACCAAGAAATCACATAACATAATATCAATATCTCATTTTATCTCTTTTTAAAAATTCAAGACAAGAATAGTAACCGATTCAATAAACCAAAATAAAATAATTAACTAATCTTATTGTGTTATTATACTTATTATTCTTAATCATAAACATAATCAACGACTTCGTATATAACTGGAACGACCCTCACAAATTGCGGATACCAATTTGTTAAGAATCAATCGAATTGAAGCTATAGCATCATCGTTGGCTGGAATTGAAATATCTGCGAGATCTGGGTCACAATTTGTATCGATTAAACAAATCGTCGGAATTCCCAAAATGACACATTCTCGAAGAGCCGTATATTCTTCTTGCTGATCAATGATGATTACAATATCGGGCAACCCAGTCATATATTTGATCCCACCCAGATAGGTTTGCAAAGTAGATAATTTTCTCTTCAACATTGCTGCATCTCTTTTAGGAAGACGGTTGAGTTTTCCCATCTTTTGTTCTGCTCTTAAGTCTCTGAACTTATGAAGTCTTGTTTCCGTAGTGGACCAATTCGTTAACATACCACCGAGCCACTTTGTATTAACATAATGACATCGAGCCCTTATTGCAGCCGATGCTACTAAACCCGCTGTTTTATTTTTGGTACCAACGATTAAGAAGTTTTTTCCTCGACTTGCTGCATCAAAAACTAAATCACAGGCTTCTGATAAAAAACGAGCCGTTCTAGTAAGATTTATAATATGAATACCTTTACGCTTTGCAGAGATGTAAGGGGTCATTCTAGGATTCCATTTCTTAGTACCATGACCAAAATGAACTCCTGCTTCCATCATCTCTTCCAAATGGATGTTCCAATATCTTCTTGTCATTTTTCCCACGCTTTTTCTTTTAACAAATAAATAATTGTTCCTACGGAACTTTCTACCGAGATTGCCCGTTGATACACAGCCCAAACCATGAATTTTTTTATTACTTACTTATTTTGATTTCTTTCTTAATTTATTAGCAAATCAATAACAGGAAAGTAAAAAGAATAAATCTCTCCTTAGGAATTCTGAATTCTCGTAAATGATTTTTCTGGTGTGTGGGGTAAATTGCTTGGGGCACAAGAACAAAAAAATTCTCTATGGTGTAACAAAATATCTCTCATTTCAAACTCGAATAGATTTTTCTTTTTGATTTCCAAACGAATGTTTTTGTCTTGCCTTGAGCAGTGTACTAGTTTTTTGAATCCGGTACCGACAGGGATAATCCCCCCCAGAACAACATTTTCTTTCAGACCCTTCAACCAATCAATACGGCCCCGTAAAGCAGCTTTTGCTAAAACTCTAGCAGTTTCTTGAAAACTTGCTTCGGATATGAAACTTTGAGTATTCAGAGATGCCCTCGTTATTCCCAATAAAATTGCCCGATAACAGATCGCTTCATCTAAAGCACGCCCTGCTCGTTCCGCCCGCAACAATCCGATTAATTCTCCAGGTAAAAAAATATTAGACATCCCATCTTCTGAAACTAACACTTTTGATGTTACTTGTCGTACAATAATTTCTATATGTCTATTATGAATCTGTACCCCCTGAGATCGATAAACCTTTTGGATCTTATTAACCAAAGAGATACGACTTTGGGCTATGGTTAGCTCAGCTCCAATTAAGAATCCCCAAGGAATTCCAAGAATTCTTGGTATACGTTCGTTCCACCCTTCAACTCTCTTTTCAAGGTTAATCGATATTGAACCAATCGAACGCACTTCTAAGATTTGTTCCACTTTTGGAAGACCTTGCGTTATGTCACCAGATCGGGATTTTTCATATATAAATGTAACTAATGTATCTCCTTCAGAAAGGGTTTTCCCATAATGCCCATGAACAGTTGCTCCTGGAGTAGCCAAATAGGGCTTGGCCGATCTTATAATTAAGGAGTCAACATGAACAATTAAAATTTGACCAGATTTTTTTATGTGTGGTCCATATTTAAATAGACATATGTTTTCACAAATAAATTGTCCAATGCTAATTATTGTAGACGTCTCTTCACAATAATTGTGATGTAGAAAGCACCAATTCAAATGGAATGGATTCAAAATGCTGTTATTGCATGGATCGAGATTATAAATCCTCCTATTTTCATCTATTAAACAGTATTTAAGTACTTCAAGTACTTGGAAAGTATGTTTAAAATTATCAAGTAGCCAATATTTGTTTAACAAGATCTGATTATGAGTTATTAAATGGTAAGATGAATAAAAATTCACTATTTTAGGTACAATAGTACCTAAGGGGCCCAACAAATCTCTAATTGGAATTATTAGATTGGATTCTTTTGCCATATTGTCATATTTCGAACCATTGAATGGACTAATTCGAAAACAATTGAATGATGACAAAATTATCAAAGATTTGCATTCCTTATTTCGATTCAACAACGTACCAATAGTTCCTTGATGCTGGGTAATTAATGGAATCTTCGCTTTGGAATAAAAAGGATTGATATTGGTGCGACCTAATCCATTATCAGGAATGAATCCCGAACCCGTCATATCATACCTTTTTCCGGTATAGGTATATAAAATAGTAGACTTGACTAACTCGATTCTTATGAAATTACGAATCAGATCATTTGCTCTTACCTCAACAAAAGAAGCATGAACCCTTTCTATAAAACCTTTTTTTTCTTGGTCCCAATTCAATACTAAGCAAGTCCGAACTAATTGAATACTTGTGTGATAAATTCCTCGAATTGACTTTCCATTTCCATAAAGGATATAATTGACAACTCTAAGTTGGACATTCCCTTTTTCCTGCAATAGATCTTGAGGAAAAAGTTTTGCTAAATTTATTCCATCAGCTATTTCATATGTGACTACGGGTCGAACTAAAACAAAATACTTTTTTTTGGTAGGTGTGATCCGTTGGACATAAATCCAATTTTTCAATTTTTTGGATTCCGTAGAATTTTTTTTTTTCGTTCCTGGAGGTATCAAAATGCCGCTGTGTCTGGATATCTTATCCGTCTCCCCGGGAAAATGAATATCTCCAGAAAAGATTGTGAGTTCAATACTTTTTTTTTTTCTCTCCACCCGAACTAATCCACCAACGCGGCTTCTTGTATTTAAAGTGAGTTGTGTATCTATTCCAATGAGACTATTGTTCCGAACCGTTATGGACGAAGATCCGGGTAAGATATGAACCTCTTCGGGAATAAAAAAAAACCGATCCACTTTCATTTGGTATTTCGGACTAAATTCTTTTGCTCCTCGATACTCAATCAAATCTTCTTTTTTTACGATTGAATCCACCTCTATGGTCCCATATTTAGTAATTCCCGAACTCTTTCTTCTGTATCGTGGATCATCAAAATAAGCAAGAATACTATTTCTACGTAAAATACCATTTATAGGTATTTCAATCGAAATATCAAAAGAAGGTATTAGTTCTTTCTCTCGTTCTTGATCATATTGTAATGGGATGAGAAATCTATTTCTTCGTCTTTTCGCCAAGAAATCAGAATTTTCTTGGAGAACCGAAGGATATATAAAATTCCAATGACCGTTGGAATTGGATATGATTGGATCAAGTCTTGAATAGTCAAGAATTTCCCTTTCTTTTTTACCAGAGGGATCCAACAATTTTTTATGTCTTTCTTGATCATTAGTGATTGAGAGGTCAGAGATATCTATTTCGTCGACAGAAAAAGAATGAGCATTCATTTGATCTTGATCCTTGTGGAGCGAAAAAGACACTATACTGGATCTACATGGACTTCCTGATAATATCCATAAATGACTTGTTTTTGGTAATAGATGAACATTACTATATGTATATTCAGGTGCATGGTAGACATCGGTACTCCAGTGCATTTCCCCCTCTGATTCAGAATAAATATGTTTTCGAACTTTCTCTTTAAAATGAAAAGTGGACGTTCCGGCACGAATTTCAGCAATCACTTGTTCAGATTCTACATATTGATCGTTTTGAACTAAAACCAAACTTTTTGGTGGAATATTCACACTATGTATAATATCCCGACTCTCAATAGTTACATACAAGTCTATAGAACATAGAAAAGCAGGATGTCCGTGACGGGTACGCGTGGGATGAACCAAATACTCATTGAACTTTATTTTTCCATTAGAAGGGGCTCGTACATGCTCGGCAGTACCACCTGTAAATACTCCACCAGTATGAAAAGTTCTTAATGTTAGTTGAGTCCCTGGTTCGCCAATTGATTGACCCGCAATAATACCTACGGCTTCCCCTAATTCGACCAGGTCGCCGTGAGTGGGGCTTCTGCCATAACATAATTGACAGATCCAAGACGTATTCCTGCAAGTAAAGGGAGTTCGAATATAAATTGGTTGTGCTCGAAAGGTTATGAATCGATTGGCAAGGCCAACCCCAATATCTTGATTTCGAGTGGCAATGCATCGTATCCCCATATATATATCGTCTGCTAATACACGACCA